CTGGGATATAAAACAGAATTTTTTTGTAATGTATTCGTATTAAATTTTGGTTTTGCGAAAATTGACGTGTTTGAATTTCCGGAGAAATAACCACGGTAATTACCTTCGAAAATTAAAGAATATATACGAAACATGTAAAAAGCGGTTAGACCAGCCGTGAAAGACGAAATAACTCCTAGAATGGGAAACTGTGCCCAAGTATTAACCAAAATTTCATCTTTGGACCAAAAACATGCAAAAGGTGGGATTCCGCAAAGAGAGAATGTACCGAACAAAAAAGTTGACGCAGTTATTGGCATATATTGTCTCAAACCACCCATAAGATTCATATTTTGACTTTTAGAAGGATGATAACCTACAATCGGTTCCATAGAATGAATAACCGATCCTGAGCCAAGGGATAATAAAGCTTTTGAATAAGCATGTGTAATAAGATGAAATAAAGCAGCTTTGTAAGATCCAATACCCAATGCTAACATCATATAACCTAATTGTGACATCGTAGAATAAGCTAACCCTTTTTTAAGATCAGTTTGAGCCAAAGCTATAGTTGCTCCTAATAAAGCTGTGATGACTCCCGTCCAAGAAATGACATTTGTAACAAAAGGTAGCATTTGAAAAAGAGGGATCATTCTAGCTACCAGATAAATACCAGCTGCAACCATTGTTGCAGCATGAATAAGAGCCGAAATTGGTGTAGGTCCTTCCATAGCATCAGGTAACCAAATATGTAATGGAAATTGTGCAGATTTTGTTACTGGACCTAGAAATAGGAATGAGGCACAAAACGTAGAAAATACTATATTAATTTTATTATAATTCGGTAATTCGAAAAAACGTTTTGATAATTCTTGAAAATCAAAACTACCTGTTATCCAATAGAATCCCAATATACCCGATAATAATCCAAAATCACCTATACGATTTATAACAAAAGCTTTTTGACAAGCATTAGATGCACTTGGTCGAGTGAACCAAAACCCGATTAATAAATACGAGCACATTCCGACCAATTCCCAAAAAATATAAATTTGTATCAAGTTAGGACTGAGAATCAAGCCTAACATTGATGCGGTGAAAAGACCTAAATAACAAAAAAATTTTGTATATCCTTCATCATAAAACATATAATTATCACTATAAATCATAACCATTATTGCTACTGTTGTTACTAAAACCAACATAATTGAGCTGAGTGGATCAAGTAAGTATCCTATTTCCGAAACAAAATTTTTGTAGACGACCCAGGACCATAAATATCTATAAATTGTACTACCTGTTATTTGTTGCCGGAATAAATAAACTGAGAATGACATTCCTAAAGTTAAAAATACGATACTTATGGAAGACAATATACGGCGAATTTTTTTGATCGATTTTGGAAAAAAGAATAATCCTAATGCTAGAAAGATCGATGCTGAGAGAGGGAAAAAGGGGACAAGCCGAATATTCTCAAATATCAGTTCCATAAAACATTTTTTTTGAAACAAAACTTTATTTTTTTTTCTATCCGGTTCATACTAAAAAAGAATAATAATATTAACTATTTTTATAATGGATTTCGATATATATCAGGTAATATAATAATAATAATAATATTATTATATATTTCTTATTCGAGTGAAAGGTATATATTTTTGAAAAAATTTGATTCAAAACTATAATCGGTTTACTTAAAATAACATTTTTTTCTATTCTATCTGATTTATCTCTTTAAATGAAAATAAAATTTTTATTTTAAAAAGCATTAAAAAAATTTTAAATTTTATACCATAATGAGTACATATGCAGTGATTGATACTGGGGGACAACAACTTCGAGTAGAACCCGGAAGATTTTATAATATTCGTCATTTCGGATCATCAACACCGAAGGGATTGAAACAAAATACAAAAATATTAATTTATCGAGTATTAATGATTCGTCAAGAATCGAATATAAAGATTGGATATCCTCGGTTAGAAGGAGCTATTGTTAAAGGTAGAATTTTACATTTTTATCTTGAAGAAAAAAAAACGGTTTATAAAATGATTTCTAAGAAGAAAACACGGCGTAAATTGGGACATCGACAAAAGTCAACTCGATTTATTGTCGATTCGATTTCTTTGGATGGAAACGACATTTCATTATAAAATAATTTATCATTTTATAATAAATGTTTATAATGAATGAACATATATAATATATATGTATGTATAATTTTTTGTTCGGGCAATTCGAAAAAACGAAAGGTATTCTTTAATATGGCGGTTCCAAAAAAACGTAAATCTAAATCTAAGACACGGATTCGTAAAAATGTTTGGATAGAAAGAGCTAATAAAAATGCTTTAAAAGCTTTTTCTTTAGCTAAATCCATCTTTACAAATTCTTCAAAAAGTTTTTATTATGCAATAAATAATAAATCATTAAATTTATCTGAATCTATCCCAACATCTAAGTTGAACGATATATAGAAAAAAGATTTTTAGAAATTTTTTGTGGAAAAACAATAGAATAATAAGAAAGTTAATGAATTTACTTGCATTTTTTCCAAACAATAAAAAAATGATTCCACTTTTTTTTATCCCTCTTTCCATAACATTCTTCATTACTAAAGGAAAATTTAAAATTTTAAATGTATTTGAATTGACTCTAGCTTTTGCGTTGCATTATGGAACTTTCATATTAGTTTTACCTATTTTCTTCTTACTGTACAGAACCAAGCAACAACCTTGGGATATTCTATTACTAATAGCTTTTGAACCTATTGCATTATACACTTATAGTTTTACTTTCCCAACAGCCTTATTAGCTACAATAATTAATGCTATTTTTGGTCCAATTCTCGCTTGGGTTTTAATAAGATATGATTTTTTGGGAAGGAAATTTTTAGATGCGACGATAGATCTTCCATTTGCTCTTCCGACTTCAGTTGGAGGTTTAACTTTAATGACTGTCTTTAATGATAAAGGATGGATAAACCCTTTTTGTTCATGGTTAAACATCAAAATAGTTTTTAATCATCTAGGAGTTCTTTTAGCAATGATTTTCGTTTCTCTTCCTTTTGTAGTACGTACAATCCAACCTGTTTTACAAAATATGGAAAAAGATTTAGAAGAAGCAGCTTGGTGCCTGGGTGCCTCACCTTGGACAACTTTTTGGTATATTTTATTTCCACCTTCAACTTCCTCACTATTAACAGGAACTGCATTAGGGTTTTCACGAGCTTTGGGAGAATATGGATCAATAGTTTTAATATCATCTAACATTCCACTAAAAGATCTAGTTATTTCTGTGCTTCTTTCTCAGAAACTCGAACAATATGATTATCAAAGTGCTATTATCATTGCAAGTCTCGTTTCAATAATATCATTTATTGCCCTTTTTTCGATCAATCAAACTCAGTTATGGAGAAAGAGTTTTTGAGAATGGAAAAAGATAATAAAAAATTTGAAATTTCTAAACTTCTATGTATATACATATAATAAACTATTAAATTTTGTGAAATTATATAACATTTTTTATTTACTCTCTATTCCCTATATAAAAGATGAAAAGGTGGATAAAAAATGTTATATAATTTTTTTGATAAGCCGCTATGGTGAAATTGGTATACACGCTGCTCTTAGGAAGCAGTGCTAACGCATCTCGGTTCGAATCCGAGTAGCGGCATTTTTTTATTAAAAAAATCAATTTCTATCTTTGTATTCCTTCTCCCATCCTCACTCGCAATAATAAAAGTATTATGTTATTTGTTAGTCCAAATCAAACAAAACTTGAAATTATTTATTAATTATGACATTTCTGAATCTAGAACAAAAATTAACGCATATTTCTCTCTTCTCTCCTTCCCTTGCTATTCCTATTTTCTGGGGAAAATCTTTTTATACAACTCTTGACAAAATAAGTTTTTTAGAAAAAATAACTATGAAAATTGCTTTTTTTCGTACAACAAGTTTTTTATTAACTCGTTGGGCTTCCTCAACACATTTTCCTCTAAGTAATTTATATGAATCTTTTATGTTTCTTTCTTGGAGTTTCATACCAATTCATTTTATTTTGAAAGACGAAAACGGAAATCCATCGTTGGGAATAATTACTGCACCAAGTGCTGTGTTAGTCCAGGGATTCGCCACTCTGGGTCTTCCGAAAGAAATGAAAGAATCTATTTTTTTAGTTCCTTCTTCACAATCTTATTGGTCAATAATGCACGTAACTATGATGATTTTAAGCTATGCTACTCTCTTATGTGGGTCTTCATTAGCAATAACTTTTTTAATTATTTTGGTAACAAAACAAAAATACTTTTCCATATTAACATTTCCCATCAATCTTCCCATTCTTTATAATCCTTTTCATCAACTTGAAAACGAAATGATTTTGCATGGAGGACAAAAAATGTTCTTTTTTATCAATTTTCGTAAATGGCAATTAATAAAGAAATTAGATAATTGGAGTTATAGAATCATTAGTTTAGGATTCCCCCTTTTAACGATCGGTATCATTCCAGGAGCAGTATGGGCTAATGAAACATGGGGATCTTATTGGAATTGGGATCCAAAAGAAACTTGGGCTCTAATTACTTGGTTACTTTTTGCCATCTATCTGCATACTCGAATGATCGAAGGTTGGCAGGGAAAAAAACCAGCAATTATAGCTTCTTTAGGTTCTTTTATTGTCTGGATTTGTTATTTGGGAGTCAATTCATTAGGGAAAGGTTTACATAGTTATGGATGGTTGATTTAATATCAAAAATTTTTATTTTTTTAAAGAATGAGTTTGATCATCATTCTTTAAAAAAATGAAAGATTAACAACTTATTACAAATTATGAAACTTAAATTTATATTAATAAGATTATTTGATGAAACTTATAATAAAAAATTATTTGATAATATAAAATTGACTTTATTTTGATAGATAGATAAAACAAACTTGGGATAAAATCCAATCGCTATGGTTGGGAAAGATAGACAAATTAAAATAAAGATTTCTCTTGGTCCAGCGTCTACAAGATATGATGTTAAATTAATATGACCTTTTTTATATCCATAAAACATTTGTCGTGACATAGATAGTAAATAAATGGGGGTTAAGATAATACCAATGCCTTCAATAATAATTATTATTATTTTAAATAAAAAAGAAAATTTATCATTATGAACTACCCCCAAAAAAACCATCAATTCTGCTATAAAACCACTCATACCTGGCAACGCTAATGAAGCCATCGAAGAAAAACTAAATAAGGTAAATATTTTCGGCATAGAAGCACCTATTCCACCCATTCGATCTAAAATTAATGTACGGGTCCTATCATAACTCATTCCTGCTAGGAAAAAAAGTGAAGCACCTATCAGACCATGTGAAATCATTTGTAAAATAGCACCATCAAGACCCAAATTTGTAAGTGATCCAATTCCAATGAGAACAAATCCCATATGTGATACTGAAGAATAAGCTATTCTTCTTTTCAAATTACGTTGACCCGAAGATGTTAAAGCTGCATAGACTATTTGGATTGCACCCAAAGAAACTAAGAATGGCGCGAAGGTGGAATGAGCGTGAGGAAATAATTCCATGTTAATTCTAATTAGACCATAAGCTCCCATTTTTAAAAGTATTCCAGCTAGAAGCATGCATGTACTATAATGTGCTTCCCCATGAGTATCTGGTAACCAAGTATGGAGAGGAATAATTGGTAATTTGACTGCATAAGCTATTAAGAAACTTAAATATATTATTATTTCCAATTCTATTGGATAAACTTTATTGATTAGGAGTTGAAAATTGAAAGTAGATTCGTTAGGATTATAAGATGCTATAAATAAACCTCCGATTGGGATAAAAAGAGACCCGGCTGCGGTATACAGAATAAATTTTGTGGCGGCATATAAACGTCGTTTTCCTCCCCACATCGTTAAAAGTAGATAAATAGGAAGTAATTCTAATTCCCACATGGAAAAAGAGAGTAAAATATCTTGGGAAGCAAATAATCCAATTTGTCCACTATACATTGCTAGCATTAGGAAATAGAATAATCGTGGATTTCGTGTTATAGGCCAGGCTGCTAGAACAGATAAAGTAGTTATAAATCCTGTTAATAAAATAAGTACTATTGAAAGTCCATCGATTCCTAATCGCCAATGAAATTTGATAAAATTAATCCAATTATAATCTTCATTTAATTGAATAAAATAATTATTATATTGATAATGATAACAAAATATATATATTATTATTAAAAATTCTGATGAACAAACACCTAAAGTATACCATCGAATAATCTTATTTCCTGTGGAAGGTAAAAAGGGAATTATAATTCCAGCAGATATAGGAGAGAAAACAATGAAAGTTAGCCAGGGAAAATGATTCATGATAAGAAAAAATTTAATAAGAACCTATCTGTTATTAGGTTCTTATTAAAAAATTATATTATTAATAAAAATAGAAAAAATATTTTTATTTGCTATTCGAGTTATTTCAATTTGGTTAAAAAAGTATATTAATAAGCTAGTCCCATACTACGCGTAGTTTCGGTTCCTAAATATACACGTATACTCGAAAAGTCAGTAGGACAGGCAGATTCACATCTTTTACAACCCACACAATCTTCTGTTCGAGGAGCAGAAGCTATTTGACTAGCTTTACATCCATCCCAAGGTATCATTTCTAATACATCTGTAGGACAAGCTCTTACACATTGGGTACAACCAATACATGTATCATAAATTTTGACTGCATGTGCCATCCGATCAACTCCTAATAGGAAAAACCTTAGATTGAATAAAAGATGTGTATATTATTTTTGAATCAAAATAATATTCTAGTAAATAAATATGCTTAAATTTAAAATAACTATACTTAATTTAGGTAATATAATTATTATCTATTTATCAAAATATTTTACAAAAATTATTACCATTTTAGCAAATTAAACTGATCAATGCGAGTCGATTTTCTATTTCGAAAAATAGCCAAAACAATAGCTAATCCGATAGTAGCTTCAGCAGCAGCAATGGCTATAACAAAAATCGAAAAAATATCTCCTTTTCTTTCTGAACTATCCATAAGATTGGAAAAAGTTACTAAATTAATATTAACAGCATTGAAAATTAATTCGAGACACATTAATGCCCTAACCATATTTCGACTTGTAATTAATCCGAAAATACCGATGCGAGATAAAAGAGCACCTAAATTAAGTATATGTTCGAGCATAAAAAAACTTCCTTCTAAATTTCAATGTCATATTTAATGTCATGAGAAATTTAAGTTAATATGGTAAATAAATCAAGTTTCTTTTTTTTAGGAGTAGCAATATTTACGAAACTACCGAATTAATTATTCCATTTCAATTTCATTCTTTTCCCGACGCGCCAAAGTAATAGCACCTATTAAAGGAATTAAAAGAATAATCGACATAAGCTCGAAGGGAAATAAAAATTTAGTTAATAATTCAAAACCAATATGTCGAATTGTATTCATTAAAATAACATCTTTTCCTATAGAACTTGGTTTCGTTGTTGAAAGAATTTGAAACCATGATGTATTATAAATGATAATGTTTGAAAGTAAGAAGATACCAATACAAAGACTGAAAGTAATTCCATCTCCTATTGTCCAATAAACAAAAAAATTTGAATATTGTTTTTTGTTTATCAACATGACAGCAAAAACAATTAATACATTAATTGCTCCAACATAAATTAAAATCTGTGCAGCTGCCACAAAATCAGCGTTTAGAGAGAAATATAGTAAAGATATGCAAAAAGAAACCAAACCTGGAGAAAAAGCCGAATAAATAATATTAGTAAAAAAAACTATACCTAAACTTCCTAATATAAGACCGGACTCTAGAGAAGAAAAAACAGTTTCATAAAATGATTGAGATAATTTCATAAAGCTCACAATAAAGGATCTAATATTTTAACCAATTTGAATACATTGAGAAAGTCTCTGTGAGGGAGGAAAATTAAAAATTTAATTTACAAAATTTGTAACATTTCGATGATTTATGTGTCCCTCTCCTTTCCCATTGGGTGAAAAAGAGAAATTAAAAATATTTTCAATTATCAAATCATCAATTAATGATATAGGTAAGCGTCCTAATGCAGTTTGGTCATAATTTAATTCATAACGATTATAAGTCGAAAGTTCATATTCCTCGGTCATGGATAAACAATTTGTGGGGCAATATTCGACGCAATTTCCGCAGAAAATACAAACACCAAAATCAATACTATAATTTTTTAATTGTTTTTTTTTCACAGTCTTTTTCAGTTCCCAATCAACTACCGGTAAATTTATGGGACATACGCGTACACAGACTTCGCAAGCAATACATTTATCGAATTCAAAATGAATACGTCCCCGAAATCGTTCCGACGGTATCAATTTTTCATAGGGATATTGAATAGTTATGGGTGAACGATTCATATGGTCCAAAGTGACTAAAAATCCTTGCCCTATGTATCTTCCAGCTTGTATTGCCTGTTCACTATAGTTCTTTAAGCCATTTATTATAGAAAACGTAGAATCGATTCCTTCAAAAATATAAAATTATGTACGTCTTTTTATTCACAGTAGAAAAAGTTGGAGTGAAATCGTCAATAATAGATTTCCTAGAGCGATAGGTAAAAGAAATTTCCAACCAAGATTCAATAATTGATCTATTCGTATTCGAGGTAAAGTCCATCTTGTCATCATCGAGATGAACAAAAATAAATACGATTTTATTAAAGTAATGATTGTTCCAGCAACGATTCTTGAAACATCGTTAATTCCGGTTATTAAAAAAATCGGCTCAAAATTATTGAGAATAGACAAAAAAGGAATTGAGAAATTCCACCCACCTAGATAGAGGATTGTTACAAATAGAGAAGAAACGAACAGATTTAGATACGGAGCTAAATAAAAAAAAGCAAATTTTATACCCGAATATTCTGTTTGATAACCTGCGACTAATTCTTCTTCTGCTTCTGGCAAATCAAATGGTAATCTTTCACATTCTGCTAGGGAAGCGATGAAGAAAGTGAAAAAACCGATAGGCTGACGCCATAAATTCCAGCTAAACAAGCCATATTTAGACTGTGCTTGAACAATATCAACCGTACTTAAACTATTGGATAATCATAGTCGATAGTAATACTATTTTTCTATCTCTATTTCAAAACCGTACGTGAAATTTTCATTTCATACGGCTCCTCACTGGTGCTTGGGATAATAAAAAATATAATTTACTAATGAAGAATAAAATTTACCAACGAGATTCTGTCTGCTGTAAAAACAAAAGCTTGTGAATCTATCTTAATTTCTACAAATTTTGACTAGCGTTAACTTTCAACTAAAAAAACAATAAAAAGTTTTTTTATTGAAGAATCGTAAAAAAATTAGTTCGTTCCTAATAATCATTCTTGTCGTAGATAGGAATATACTTTTGATCGAGATTCGAAGGAAATACTGCTTAAAACTCTCTACCAATATTAAGTCCTTATTCTCATTTTTTCAACATTCAATACCTTTACTAATTCTTGCGCACATTCGGTTTTCTCACCTTCTACTCTTGCTCATCCAATACATAAATTGTTTTATATTATTGATTTACTCTCTCGCTATCAGATTCAAATTGCTAATCTTTCATCTGGAAAATACAATTTTTTATTCCATCATAAATAGCTTTCACTCTTGTACAAAGAGGATGGGGCTCGATTTTTTCACTGCAGAATCAACTACTGTTTAATCTCACCCATATGATTATTTAGTTTTTCTTGATTGAAAAATCTTTGTAACAAATTTTTCAAATTTTTTTAACGAATCGCACGTAGAACTATAGATGAAACACTTAAAGCTAAAGGAATTTCATAACTAATAGATTGGGCAGCAGCCCGTAAACCACCCAAAAAAGAATATTTATTATTTGATCCATAACCAGACATGAGTAATCCCAAGGGAACGATGCTAGAAATGGCAATCCAAAAAAAAACTCCTATATTAAAATCAGCTAAAATAGCATCATTTTCAAAAGGAATTACTAGGTAACTTAGAAGAACCGGCATGAGAACCAAAATAGGTCCGATATTAAATAACCAATGATCTCCCTGTGCAGGAATAATATTTTCTTTCAAAAAAAGTTTAATTCCATCAGCTAAAGCTTGAATAGTTCCTAAAAGACCAGCATATTCTGGTCCAATTCGCTGTTGGATCGAAGCAGATATTTTTCTTTCGAGCCATACAATCACTAATACTGCAATAATAATTCCCGACATAAGAACGAAAATGGAGAAAACGATCCATAAGAGACTGAAAACCATTTTTGAAAGACCTATTGGAAAAAAGAGAGAAAAAATTTTTTCTTTTAATGTTATATGCAAAATCATTTTGACGGTCAACCTCACCCATAATTATGTCTATACTACCTAAAATTGTCATAATATCTGCTAATTTCATTCCTTGTACCAATTTAGGCAAGGCTTGCAAATTAACGAATCCAGGTGAACGAATTTTAAACCTCCAAGGAAAAACACTATCATCTCCAATTGAAAAAACACCTAATTCTCCTTTAGGAGCTTCTACCCTCATATAATGTTCTTGTTTTGGTAACCTAAAAGTGGGCGAAGGTTTTTTAGCAATAAACTGATATTCGAATGAATTCCATTCTACAATTTTTCCTTCACCAAATCGGCGTGCTTCCAAATTTTCAAATGGTCCCCCAGGAATGACTTTTAAAGCTTGCTGTATTATTTTCACAGATTCCTTCATTTCCCCAATCCGTACTGAATAACGAGCTAATGAATCTCCTTCCTTTTGCCATTGAATCTCCCAATCTGATTCATCATAACATTCATAATGGTCCACCTTCCGAAGATCCCATTGAACTCCCGAAGCTCGTAACATAGGTCCCGATAATCCCCAATTAATTGCTTCTGCTCGAGTAAGAACACCTATTCCCTCGACTCGTTTCAGAAAAATAGGATTATTTGTAATAAGTTTTTCATATTCTCTAATTTTGGGTAAGAAATAATCACAAAAATCTAAACATTTGTCTATCCAACCATAGGGTAAATCTACAGAAACTCCTCCAATTCGAAAATAGTTGTGCATCATTCGCATACCTGTAGCAGATTCAAATAAATCATAAATCATTTCTCTCTCTCGAAAAATGTAAAAAAAAGGAGTTTGAGCACCAATATCAGCCATAAAGGGTCCAAGCCACAGTAAATGAGATGCAATACGACTTAATTCGAGCATGATAATACGTAAATAACTGGCTCTTCTAGGAATTTGAATATTTGCTAATTTCTCTGGCGCATTCACAGTCACGGCTTCTGTAAACATTGTGGCTAAATAATCCCATCGAGTTACATAAGGGAGATATTGTACAATTGTTCTATTTTCAGCTATTTTTTCCATTCCCCTATGCAAATAACCTAATACAGGTTCACAATCTAATATATCTTCTCCATCTAGAGTAACAATAAGTCGAAGAACACCATGCATTGATGGATGATGAGGACCCATACTTACTACCATCGGTTCGTTTTTAGTAAGTATTATCATAAATTACACTCCTTTTAATTTTTCTCTAACCCCCGGATTGCTAATCGATTTATCAAAATTTCATAACTAGTAAAATTAGATTTAGATAGATAGGCTAAAAGACGTTTACGTTTTCCCAAAATCTTCCATAATCCTCTCTGAGAAGAATAATCTTTACTATGCTTTCTAAAATGATAAGTTAATTTAACAACTCGATCAGTTAAATGAAATATTTGAAATTCAACGGATCCTTTTTTTCTCCCGGAAAAGGATGATAAATCGGTAAATAAATTTTTTGGCATGCAAACCTTAGATAGAGATGAAGAAAAATATTGGAAAGAAAAATGAATATTGAAGGGAAGAATAAATATAAAATCAATTTAAAACATTTCTAGCTTTGTCTACGAGTCAGAGTCATAAAAAAGGATACATTCGAAATCTGATCATAGAAAATCGACTACCATTGATTGTATTACACCAAAATCTATTCATACACGCTAAATCTTCGAATCGATACCCGGCCCAAAAAAAACGTTTTATTTTCTCAGTTTCGTTTTCAGAAAGTTTTTTTTTCAAATTCTTTCTATAAAATTGTTCATTTTTTTTTTCGTGTAAAATCAACGAATTTAAAATTCGGAATTTTCGACGTTGTTTCGAAAAAAAGATGTTTTCAAGATTGAAAGAATTAAAGAAAAATAGATGATTTTTTTCCTCCCTCTCTAACAACTGTACTCCCACAAAATGATCAAATTTCGAAAAATTTGATGTTTGTTCAATCCTATATTTTAAGTTTAAAAAAATGATTACCGTTTTATACATTAAAAATTGATCGTCAAATAAACGTCCTAAACGATGTTCTGAATTAATAGTTAATTGATTTATATTATTATTCTCGTTCTTGCGGAAAAAAATATTAAATAATTCTAAATCTTCTCGCATTTTATTCGAAACAGATACATTGTTTTGAGTTTGCATAAATGTCATAACAGAAGCCATATTTCCTAATTTTTTTAATTCTTTCCCGAAATCTTCGGATTTCCATCTCCATTGACGAATCGATTGATTAATCTTTCTTTTTTGAAACAATTTTCGATCTTCAATCATTTTATTACTATTTCTCTCCAAAATGGATCTCTCTATAAATAAAATTTTTTTAGTTTGATATTCATCCCCATCCTCAGTAAATTCTGGAATCATCCATAATAAAAAATTGTATTCGAAAAATATATTCTGATTTTTGGAGAAAAAACTTAAATACTTTTCTTTTCTATCATAAAAAGAATACGAAACTCCTATTTTTTCTATAATAATATCATTATATATATTTCTTTCCTCAAAATTCAAAAATTTCTCAATTGTTGAATCTTTTTCGGGATTGAAATAACTGGAAATTAAAAAATTTTTTTTTAATATCCTGTTACGCTTCCTAATCCGTTTCGATGGGAAGTTATTAAAAATAGCAATTTTATTGGTTGATCGATTTATTTTCAAATCCTCATTTTCGTTTTTCCTCCAACGTTCATTAACCCGATTTCTCCATTTTCGAGGTCCTATCTTGGACCATTCTCTAGATGACAAACTATATTGATTAAAATCTTTTAACCACTCTTTCCAATCATTTTCACTAATATTTTTTAATCTTAGAGAGCTATCGATTTTTCGATTAAAAAAAAAATTTTTAATTTTATTTTTTAAATATAAATGGGATGTCCAATATTTTAATAAATATTTTAAATAAGATTTATTTTCCGTTTTTATTTCCCACCCTCTCTGAAATATATACGCTTGAGAAATTAATATCATTATTTTTTTAAATCAACTTTTTCTTTTCCGTTCACAACTGACAATCCAATATTTATTTTTAACATCAGAGTAATTTTTTTAATCCCTATACGAAAATAAAGCGGTGTTTTTTTCAATGAGTGAACATTCTTTCTATAGAATTTAATAATTCTTTGTTTAATTTTTATTAAAATTTGTTTTAAAGTTAATATGTTTTTTTCACTCAAAACTATAGACTTGTTTATAAACAGATATTTATTCTTTATCAAATATTCCAAATTTTTTATATACAAATAATTCGTATTCTCGGGATAAAAAAAACTGTGATTGTTACTATTTTTAAAAAACATTCTGTTATTATGATTATCATACTCAATAATTTTTTCATTCCTTTTTACAAACTCGGATTTCGTTAAATTGCCATTAATATTTTCGTTCCTCCGAACATCTAATTGAGAATTATATTTGACATTAGAAAAAATTGGAAATAATTTAGTGATTTTTGAAATATTCTCGACAATTTCATACGGTTTAGAAAAAATTTTTTTTCTCAATTCTTTCTTTAATGGTTTCCAAAAAGAAGGTTGTTTTTTCACAGTACCAAAAGGTAGATTGGTTTGAAAACCCCACGCAGTTAAATAACAATAATTTAATTTTTTGTTCTCCATGTCTCGATTAGAACCTCTCTTATTCTTTCCTATCGTTTTCACATCTACAAAATTTGTTCCGTTAAAATTTAAATCCAATTTTTTTCTTTCCAAATCAATTAAATTAGTTGTTTGAATTTCGTGCCAGGGTTTCAAATAAAAAGGATAAATTATTTTTATTTGAAGACCATCTTTAAGCCATTGTTCTGGCAATTCTTTCTTCGAAACTTCAGTCCCGTCATATGTACATCTTATATGAATTTCTTTTTTCCATTCCGACCAATCTTGGTTCCATTCAGATTTCTGAAATAATGATAAACGAAAAAAATTTTTTAAGATTATTAGTATAGGTAATATTACATATTTTCTGCAATATGATTGGAAAAGTAATAACCAACTTCTTCCCCATTGTGCCAACGGAAAATCCCATCTGTTTGCTACAGCAAAACGATCTGCTTTCATTTTCTCCTCAGATATATTTTTTTTATGAATAAATGACGGTTTGAATTGTGAAATATTTTTGCCATTTAAATAATTTCTTTCCAACAAATTCGATTTCTCGGTTATTCGTGAAAAAAAAGGAGATTTTATTTTAAGTTGAAACATTTTCGATATCAAAGTTTTACGTCGACGAGCACGCGTAGATCCTTTTACTAATTTTCGACGGAAATCAGATTGTTGGGAAAAACGTCTCATAATTTTCCTCCTCTTATCCTTCCCTCTCACCAAATACCCCAAATTTTTAACTTTTCTTTGACGAATATCGGTAACTCCAGCAGCTATAACATCAAATTTATCATTTTTTAAATTCGAAATCCATTTGGGTCTCTTCTTACCAATTTCTCCAAATCGAATATGTTTATCAATCTGAATAAGTTTCTTAGTAAAAAACCTAATATTTTTTATCCGAATCGGGGTCCCAAAAAATAAATTTTTCCAAGAGTTTTCGAATATATTCCATTTTTCATTCTGTAGGGAGTAAAAGAATAAACTTTTTTGTTGAGGTGATAAGTTCAAAATGAGTTCCCAATTAAGATTTGATTTTCGATTTGTCTTTCCATGTTCATCCCTAGTTGGAAAAATATTGTGTTTATTTGATAATAATATGTTTTCTTCAAAGAAATTCATTTGTTTTGAATTTGTATTATCGTTTACGTTTCTTGATCTGTCTACAAGCAAACTCAAAACACGCTTCGCGTCTCGATTCAGAGGTTCCCAAGGTAGTATTGCATTTTTATTTTCTAAATCGCTACACTGAATGTAAAACCAATGTTTTAGTTTATTGTCTTTCCTTGACAAATGAAAATTTCTCTTGTTTTTTTTCAACCTATACGAGTTTTCTGTTAGGAGCCGAGGGGATTTCGAAATTATCATTGTTTTCCTACATTGGTTAGTCAACAAAGGATCAGAGGTTTTGGTAAAGATACTTTTTTTAAACAGAATAATTTTTTTTCCATCAATAATCTCTTCGGAAAAAAATCCATTATATAATAATTTAAATCGATCTTGTATTTCCGCGTTCATCCTTAATTGATCTTTCTTTCTCTCATCAACCCATTTCTCATGAAGTTCATTAGATAGAGAAGCATTACAATTAATTAAAGTATTTTCAGAACCTATTCCAAAAGAATATAAACTTGGTAAATATGTAAACAATAACCTTGGTTTTCCATCACTTAAAGAAGTTTCGAAAAAATATTGAGATACTTTTTTTCTCATTGGGCTCTGATTACTAAATCGATTATTTTCTATGTATCTAAAAGGTCTGTTCCATCTTCGATAATCGAAAAAAATGATTGACCAGAATTTTGTTAATATAAAAGAATCTTTCAATTTTGATAATTCAAATTGTAAATCATTATTCGATTTCTTCGTAATAAAAAATATTGGAGTTCGTCCTAAATTTAATAAAGAAAAACTTAATATAATAATACTAAAAGTTCGATAGATAATACGTTTAACTAAAAGGTAGAGAATTGGGGAATCCGATTCTATACGGAATAAAAGTAATTTACATGAATTTATGAAAAAGACTTGACCAACGAACCAACCGAAGAAACTACTTGATAAGAAAACAGAATTGTGGCTATAACGAAAAACAAAAATATTGAATAATCGCGCTAAAATGGGGTTTGGTAGAACAACAGGATTAAATAATTGAAATATCAGATTATCGAAAAACGTTCTATAAATGCGAATATTTTTACTAGATGTTACCGATTTTAAAGATTGATAATTAATCAAGTCTTTGATACTGTACCGGTAGAATAGAAGATGCGGTAAAGTTAGAAAAGTAAGTAAGTGAGGTTTTATTAATATTGAATATAATGGTGAATAATAGATTGATAAAAGAATTAAAAATTGTCCTGTAATTGATCCACCAACAGCTGCTATTCCACTAAGATTTCCTTCTAGAAGAAAAGCTCTTATAGCTAAAAGTTGGGAGGGATTGATGGATAAAGTAGTAACAAATCCATAATATATTCCAAATAAAACAAACGTATTTGAATGATTTATCCATGATAAAATCGGAACCCATAGTACAGAAAGCAATAAGGGAATGTTTGTTATCATAATAAAAAACCTTGCTGAATAAAGTAGGGTTGAGATAGAATGAAAGGAATTAGTAAAATTTTAAATAGTTAAAAAACGAGTTGTTGATTTTTGGAGAAAGATAATCAACAACTCGTTTTTTCATCCTTTTTGTAACTTGATCAAACTAGTCCAACCTAAATTTTCTAGATTATTATTACGACGTAAAGGACGTGTAACAAGTTCAAGTACATCTTTAGCATTCGTAAATCCATGAATTTGAGCAAAAGTAAATTCAACTGACCATTTTGTATTAATACCTCTCGCCTCCAATGGATTCGCATGCGCCATTCCCGTGATAGCTAAATCGGGTTGTAATTCACGCATACGTTGAATCTGATTATAATTATCCGGTTTTTCGACAATTCGGGGCATTGGTATACACATTTTTTTACAAGTTTCCCGCAAAAATATTAATTCTGCAGCTTGATATCTTTTGTCCATATATGGAATGCCAATTTCGTAAACGATCATACCACATCGAATTGGAAATCGTGCTAAAGAAATTTCTAAAAGATTGTCTCCCATAAAAAAAACAGATTTTCCACGTACTAAATTCAGATAATTTTTCAATTTTTCCCAAATTCGTTGCTCTCTCTCCTCCAAACCATGCGTTTCAATCTTGAACACCGAACATATTTTTTCAATCCAAGCTCGTGTTCCATCAGGACCTATTGGAAATGGTGCTCCAATTAATTTACATTTCTTACGTCTCATCAAAGTAGTCGCTGTTCGACTTAAAAAAGGATTGATCCCACAAACATAGACTGTATCTCCTAATTTTGGAAGATCTGTATATCTTTGCGCTGGCAACCACCCTGAAATTTGAATAGATTGGTGTTTCAATTCTAAACTGAGCTGAGAAGCTACTGTTGAGGGTAAAGAACCAAAAAGAACTAAACGATTTTGATTTTTAGAATCAAAAAACTTGTTAGATTTTACTTTTGTTCTAGTGGGAAGAAAAGAAAGTATTTCTTGCGTATAGTTATTCTCCATTTTATCTTTCATCCCATTTTCCTTCCCACGCTCGGGGCAACGATGTACCATAGCAGCTAAAACAGTATCCTCCCCTTGAGTAAAAGCATAATCCAACCCATTAGCTCGTGCAACAACAATAGGAATTTCAATTTCTGTTTCTAAAATAGGAGCCATGCCCTCTAAATCCATCTTTATTATTTCTGTTGTGCACGTACCAATCCAAATAATTACACTAGGGTTTCTATCTTTCTTTATTCGAAGACATAATCGTTTCAATTCCTCATAATCATTTAATTGAGCTGAAATATCTCCTTCTTCCGATTCTGCCATGGCATAACGAGGTTCAGCGAAAATCATAACTCCAAGAGCATTTTGTAAAAAATACCCACATGTTTTTGTTCCAATTACTAAAAAAAAACTATCTTCGATCTTTTGGTATAACCAGGCAACACAACTTATCGGACAAAACGTATGATAATTTCCAGTTTCGCATTCGAAAGTGAGAGTTTCAGATATTTTTTCAGAAATTTCTATTGACATATTTTTTACTTTCCCAATTAAAAACATGATTTTTTGTTCAAACTATTGTAAAATCAATTAGATCCGTTTGACTTTTTTCATTCGAACCGTTTCCAGAATTCGAATAAAAGTCTGAGAGTAGACTAAATAGCTCGCGGTCTGGAATCTCTTTAGGAATAATTCCTTCTGGTTTAGATAAAATCTGATCAGCTATATTTAAATAGAAATCACAAACATATTTCAAACTTGATTCAGACTCTACCATTTCAAAGAGGGTTTTCCCTTTTACTCTGGAAACCCTAATATCTTCAATCAAAGGTAATACTTCCAAAACGGGCATAGGACATGCTTCAACATATTTATTGATTAAATCTCTTTTTGATGTACGATTTCCAACCAAACCGGCTAATCTAAGAGGATGTGTACGTGCTTTTTCTCTCACCGAAGCTGCAATCCGATTTGCAGCGAATAATGCATCAAATCCATTATCTGTAATGATAATACAATAATCTGCATAGTTGAGTGGAGCGGCAAAACCGCCGCAAACTACATCACCCGAAACATCAAATAAAATAATATCGTATTCATAAAAAGCGTTTAATTCTTTTAATAATTTAACAGTTTCTCCGACCACATATCCACCACAACCAGCTCCGGCTGGAGGTCCTCCTGCTTCTACACAATCAACATTACCATAACCTTTATATATTACATCTTCAGGCCAAACATCCTCATAATGATAATCTTTGGATTGCAGAGTATCAATAATTGTAGGAATTAGAAATCCTGTAAGAGTGAATGTACTATCATGTTTTGGATCGCAACCAATTTGTAAAACCTTTTTCCCACGTCTCGATAGTGCAATAGAGATATTACAGCTTGTTGTGGATTTCCCTATTCCACCCTTTCCATATATTGCGATTCTCATATTTGTTTATCCTAGTTCTTCCTATCTCAGTTTTTTTTACGTTTTTCTATAGCCATATTATTTAAATAATATTTATTTATGATAACATATTTTATGTTATTGTGAGCTTTCCAATCGATTAAGTAAATTTTAACTTATTAAAGAAAATAAAGATATGTTAGTTAGTTAATATGGATTTTCATTGACTTTTCCCCCATTAATTCGTTGACAGAAAAACGGATTAAATCGGATATAATCTTACGTATTCCAACTTTCCCCCTTAGCCCATGAACCGGAGATTCTACGACATGAAGTAGGAAGAGAGGTCGGAAAACGGACAGGAAGGGGAATTTGATTGAAAGAGATTTTGTGATTGAATATAATTTCGAAGTGCTATAAAATCTGCTTTGTTTTATCGGAGAGGGGGACTCGGAAAAATAAGTAAAGGAAATTGAGACTACTTCACCTCACCATGATCTGATCACTCTTCAGATAAAAGAATACTTTTTTTTGCGGAAGAAGTCTCTGTAGCCCTTCGGTTCGGGAAAATGGGTTGACTTAGGAAATCGTTAAGATTGTAGCATGCATCGTTGAACTTACTTGATTAATAATCATCTCGGGGAGGACAGTGGATAATATCATAGTGATGGTTGACCGCCTCCCCCTTGTCCCAAAATTATTTTATGAAGAGTTTAAGGGGATTGCTATCGTTATCTTTTTTCCATATAATAAAAGAGAATAGGATATACTGAAAGTTATTCCCATTCCTAATCCAAGAATTTTTTGGTTCTTCGACCAGAGCCAATTTTAAGTTTTGAATGTTTTTAATATTGAACTCACTGTTCCTCAGTAGCTCAGTGGTAGAGCGGTCGGCTGTTAACCGATTGGTCGTAGGTTCAAGTCCTACCTGAGGAGATATTTGTTTTTACTTTTCAAACTAGGTGTTTATTTTCATTGTTTATATTGATGTCGAATTGCAACGAAAATAAAAATGTACTAATTATTACCATTAATCTGAAAAAATGGAAACAGTGAAAGTTTTTATTTGTTTGAAACTTA